CCCCTGGAATTCCTTCCAGAGCCTGTTGGATAATTTTTATGGATTCTGTCATTTCACTGATTCGTACTAAATACCGAGCTAATGAATCCCCTTCTTTTTGCCATTGAATCTCCCAATCAAATTCGTCGTAAGACTCATAACGATCAATTTTACGAAGATCCCACTGTATTCCGGAAGCTCGTAGCATTGGGCCCGATAAACCCCAATTTAGTGCTTCTTCTGCGCCAATAATGCCTACGCCTTCAACTCGTTCTAAAAAAATAGGATTCCGCGTAATAAGCTTTTGATATTCAGCAACCCCGGTTAAAAAATAATCGCAAAAATCCAAACATTTATCTATCCAGCCATGAGGTAGATCAGCAGCTACTCCTCCGATACGAAAATAATTATGCATCATGCGCATACCGGTAGCAGCTTCGAACAAGTCATATATTAACTCTCGTTCTCGAAAAATATAGAAGAAAGGGGTCTGTGCCCCAATATCTGCCATAAAAGGGCCAAGCCATAACAAATGAGAAGCGATACGACTTAACTCCAACATAATAGCTCTGATATAGCTAGCCCTTTTAGGTACTTGAATATTGCCTAGCTGTTCGGGTCCATTTACGGTTATTGCTTCTGTGAACATAGTAGCTAAATAATCCCAACGCGTTACATAAGGCAAATATTGTATAATTGTTCGATTTTCCGCAATTTTCTCCATCCCTCTATGTAAATAACCCAGTATTGGTTCACAATCAATAACATTTTCACCATCGAGAGTAACAATCAGTCGAAGAACACCATGCATTGATGGGTGGTGAGGGCCCATATTGACTATCATGAGGTCTTTTCTTGTAGTTGGTGCAATCATAAGTTTTTTCCCGAGTCGTTCTTCCATGCATTGCTGAAAGTAAAAAGAAGTTCATCAAAATTTAAACGACTAAGCTCAAATGGTATCACGCTTCAAATTAACGAGTTTTTATCTCTCGAATATTTAACTCACTAATTAATTCTTTATAGCGTCTTCTATTTTTTTTTGACAAATAGGCCAGCAGTCGTTGGCGTTTTCCCAAAATTTTCCGCAAACCTCTCTGGGATGAAGAGTCTTTTTTGTGCAATTCCAAATGTGAAGTAAGTCTTCTTATCTTAGTGGTAAAACTGAATACTTGAAATTCAACAGACCCTCTGTTTTCTTCGTTTTCTTTTTGAGAAATAACCGAAATGAATGAATTTGTTACCATAAAAAAATCCCCTTTCCCTTTTTACAGATATGGATTTTATTGATCAGTAATAATAATGCCATTAATTGGAATCTGGTATATACAATAATCTAATCCAAATTTCTTTATGAACTCCTAATTTTCTGAATTCAAATCAATTAATCCAATTTCTAATTGGATTTAGATAGGGATAGAAAAGGATTGGTACATTTTCGCATCGAAGAATTTAGACCTAAAACAAAGAAGGTTTTGTTGATTCATTTCGAGATCTAATCGAGACATTATTCATTTCCTATTGGATATTAGAATGAAATGTGAGAAAAAGACATGTGATCTATGTATTTGTTTGCTTTGATATACCCTATTATATATAGGGTATAGAATATATAGAAAAAGTGTATTATCCACGAAATGTCAAAATTGCAATCGTGGATACAGATGTATTCTTAACATACTGAAACGACTGCCATTATTGGTATCAAACCAATAACGATTCATACAAGCTAAATCCTCTAATCGATAATTAGGCCAAAGAAAGAGCTTTAATTTCATTAATTGATTTTTCTCTCTATCAAAATGGTTACTGTCATGCGAAACTTGGCTGCTGTCTTTTACGTCCTTTGCATTCCAAAATACTGGATTTCTATCTTCACCATTTCTATTCTTTGAATTAAAACAACTTAGAATTTTCAACTTTCTACGACGTCTAAATGATAAAATATTTTCAGGAACAAGCAAATCAAAATGATTTTTGTCTCTATTTTCAGTTATTCTTTGGTGTGATGAAATAGTTTCATCAAAATTCTTCTTAGAAACATATCTTTGTTCTTGGTATTTTTGATTAGTTTGGTGCTTACTCTTATGAACCAATGAAATACCTATGGTTTGATACATAATAAATTGTGCATCGTTTTTTCCAAACAGACGAATGGGTTCTATAATCAATATTCCCTTTTTCATCAATTGGTTAAGAGTTAAATTCTTCTCAATCAGCATTATATCCAAACTCATTTCTCTATTTTGAATCGAGGGTATAGTAATTTGGGTTGGATCTATCAGTCTAAGTAGGAGACAGTATACCTTGACATTATTGATCAGTCTTTGATTCAAAGTATCGTCCCATCTCAATTGAAAAAGCAAATAACGTTTCAGGAAGAAATCTAGTTCTGCTCTCGCGCTGCTTTTGTATTGTTTTTTCTTTTTCCCCTTTTTCATGTCTGATCTTGCATAATTTTCTTCACTATCTTTTTGTTGTGAGAGAACGGATCCAAGATTTCCTGGACTTGTGGGTTCTTTTTCTCCTTGATTTCGATGCTTTTTATTCGATGGTATCAAAAAATTTCCTTTTTGCTTTTGATTTATTTTTTTATTTTCACTACTATTTTCATTTTTATTCAAATTTGAAAGAAGTAATTTGCTTGGTATAAACCAAGGTTTCCTTTTATATGCATTATAAAGTAACACAAATTCTGGGAAGAACCAAGGTTCCAAATTCGCTATGTGACACTTTAGCATTTTTTCATTCATTCCCATCCAATCAAAAAATACTTTGTCGGAGTTTGGTGGATTGATTTCTGGAATCATAAGGTAAAAAAGATTTTTTTTAGGAATTATTTGAGTATTTTGATTCCCATTGCTGACCCAGGCCTCAATATCGCCTTTTTGTTTAAGATCAAAATTGAGAATGTTCCAATCAAAATATTTTCTATCGACCGTTTTTTCCATATATAGAATATGGACCTTTCCTAGATAATTATCGATAGGGATGTTCCTCAGTATATTTTCTTTATGCGTGTTATAAGAAATCTCTTGTTTCTTACGTCCTTGAAACGGAGATCTATAAAAAAAGTATTCCGTTTTATTTTCATAATCATAATTAAGAAATTTATATGATAAAAGATCATATTTATAGTATTTTTGCAAATTCTCTTTTCTTTTTTGATTAGATAATGAATATACTTCAATTTGTTTTTGTTTTTTGAAATCAATTAATTGGTCTTTTTCATATGAATGCCTTTTGCTAAAATTTTCCTTTTTAGCTATACGACGCTGATGAACTGTATTGCGCCATTTTTCTGGTATTAATCTATACCATCTGCTCTGAGATAAATTGTATTGATAATATCCTCTTAACCACTTTTTCCATTGATTCATTTCATAACTCCACAGTTTCTTATCCCCTAATTTCGAATCAACCATTCCTTGTGTTTCAAAAGAATCCTTTATTTCAGGCGGGGGGATTCCTTGAGATTGAAGAACAGCTCTTGATTTATACGAGTTACTAACTTGGATTTGTGATAATTTGAAAAATACATATGCTTGTGACACGTAGGATAAGTCATAAAAAATAGGTGAATTTTTTTGACTATTACTAATATTATCAAGTGACTTTTTTATAGTCGAAATAAATGGAATTCGATTTTTCTTAATTTTATTAATTCTTTCTTGTTTTCTTTCATTATTGTAAATGGATTTATTAATAATTTTTTTTGTTGATTCAAGAAAAAGTTCTGTATTCATTCTGGGAATATTAATGATACATAAAAATATATCTGTGTAGATTCTTTCAATGAAAAATTTCAAAAAAAGAGGTAATTTAGAGATTAATTGAGCATTTCTTTTTTTGAATATTTGCCATTTTTCGAATCTTTTAGCATTATAACTTGTTTTTTTAAGACTAATATTATTTATTCTTGGAGTTACTTTTTTTTGCTCTTTTATAATTCTTTCTATTTGATTTTGAATTGTACTTGTTCTAGTAGTCAAATCCTTGATTTTTTTTTCTGTTAATGAAGAATTTGTCCAATTCGTAGATGCAATTTCACTAAACGATTCGTGAATTAGCTGATTGCTTATTATAGAATCTTTTTCTTCTTTAATTTCACTTGATTCATATACTTCTCTTCCTGTTAATCGAAATAACAGAATTTTTGAAAGTTCTTTTATTATTCTTTTTATAAAAATAACACTTTCGATAACCCATTCTTTTGTTTCTTTTAAAACTTTTCGAAGTAATTTTATTTTTCTTTTAAAAACTATTAGAACTCGAAAAGACTTCTTTTGAAATTTTCCAATTTTTTTTTCAATTTCCTTAAAAATGGGTTTAAAAAAGGAAGGTCGTTTTCGGGGCGAACCAAAAGGAAATTCAGTTTCCATTCCCCAAACTGTTAAAAAACAAAAATCATCTTTTGCTTTTTTCTTTTTCATTAAACCTTTCTTAGATGATCGTAGTTTCGATTTGTGCCAGGGTTTCAGACGGAAAGGAAATAAGATTTTTATTTGAATACCGTCTGTCAACCAATTTTTCGGAAATTCTGTTTCGGATAATGGAACACCATTATAGGTACATTTAACATGCATCTCTCTATTCCATTCCTGTAAATCCTCAAACCATTCGGGAAATTGAAATAGGAACATGCGTCCACTATTTTTTGCAATTAGCAATGAAGGTAATACAATATATTTTCTAAAAATAGATTGAGTTAGTAACATGCAACCTCTTATTACTTGTGTAATTGGAATGGTATCCCAGGCCTCTGCTATCTGTATTCGCTCTTTCTCCGTTCTTTCCTTTGTCTCTTTTTCTTCTTCTCTTTTTATTTCGTCTTCTGTATACTCTACAATTTTGAATGCTTCCCCTTTCCCCACCCAATTTCTAAAAATTACTTTAATCAGCCCGGAGATATCAAAAGAAAAAAGAGGGGATTTTTCTATTCTGTCCAAAAAAAGAGGGGAATGTGCGTTTGCTTGAAACAATTCCCAAATAACTATTTTACGTCTTTGAGCCCGCATAGAACC